GCGTCTACGCTCTCCGTTTTCTCGAGAGCGTCTGCGCTCATACTACGTTTTCTCGAGAGCGTCTGCGCGCATACGTATAGAGTCCGCATTGCAGGCTCTCAAGCCGGAGCGCTTTTGTCGCTAGTGCGCTCTCCGTTTTCTCGAGAGCGTCTGCGCCCAGCAAGCGGAGGCTCGAAAGCCGGAGCGCGCTAGTGCGCGCGTAGTTTTCTCGCTCCCCTCCGCTTGCTTTCTTGCTCGCTCCGGTCTCCCCTCCGCTTGCTACCTTGAATCAATCAATGAATTCATTCAAAGGAACCGTTTACCGAGGAATAGAAAGGGAGGACAGGTTGGTTCGAGGACCCGTTGGTCAAAGGAAGGGGGGGGGTCCTGATTCCGGGACGGAGCCGTATGACGCGAGAGTGTCACGTACGGTTCCTTTGAGAAGGGTGTGATACCACCACCTATCAGGCCCGACGAGCGGTCCACGGAGCTGCATCCCTACTCACCTGGTCTATGCACATCGCTCTCTCCAGGAGGTTGGCCGCCTATCCTAGATCTTCCCATTTTCAAGAAGATCCCGGGCTCGATCTGGTTTAGTATCAAGGTGATTCTCTTTCTGTTCCTATATATATGGGTCCGTGCAGCATTTCCACGATATCGTTATGATCAATTAATGGGACTTGGCCGGAAAGTGTTCTTGCCTCTATCATTAGCTCGGGTAGTCCCTGTTTCTGGTGTTTTAGTCACCTTTCAATGGCTCCCTTAATGTTGTGCGAGGAATTGCCCTCTTGAGTAATGGGAAGCGGGATAGGCCCCGAAAATTCCCGTTAATAAGGTGGGGCTCAAAATCTTACTTGCTCGTGCCTAGAAGTTCAGTCACGTGACTAGTCAGTCAGCGGGCAGGGGGGTCTGACGATGCGGAGAGCAAACAAAGGCGACAAAGCTATGTTGGACGGATGAAAAGCTGCAATAAAACGGGTGGCTACCTACAGCGGTCCCCCTGCACGGGAGGATCAGGGGCAAATAGAGATGGACAGCTCGAAGAAAGCGCCACATGCGGAACTGTCTAGATCGAATTCCGGCCCGTTAAAGAAGAGGGGTCCGTTAGGACCAAAGACTCCCTGCAAGAGGTACATTCCCTTATTTATACGAACATAGAGAGTGGTCTTGATCAAAAGAAAAAGCCAGAAGCGAGAAAGCAAGCGGACTCTATACGAAAGCGAGAAAACTACAAGCGCGCTAGCGCTTTCCGTTTTCGAGCCTACGCTTGCTAGCAACCGAGAAAACAACAAGTACGCTAGCGCGCGTAGGGTCTAATCTACCCAGCAAGCGGAGGTGCTGAAAGCCTCCGCGCGCGTCTTGTTGTTTTCGTAGTTTGCTAGCGCGCTACGGGTCGTTCCGGACCTTCGCTTGCTCCCCGTAGCTTGCCATATAGCAAGCCTACGCTTCCAGCGCCTCCGCTTGCTGGCTCTCACGCCGGAGCGCGCTAGCGCGCTTGTAGTTTTCTCGCTCCCCGTAGCTTGCTTGCTCCCCAGCAAGTTCAGGTCCGGTCCGGAACGACCGACCCTACGCGCGCCAGAGAGCAAGCGAAGGGTCCGAAGGACGGAGCGCGCTAGCGCGCGTAGGCTCTCAAGCCGTAGCTTGCTTGCTCTCAAGCCTCCGCGCGCGTCTGCGCTTTCTCCGTTTTCTCGCTTGCTCGCGTACTCTTTCGAGCCTCCGCTTGTAAAGTTAGCTAGCTAGCTCCGGGTCGTTTCGGACCTTCGCTTGCCTGAGGAAACCCCGTCTTTTTAGGCCTCCCACTTTTTTAGGGAAGGACATCTCCATAAGAGGAAACCCCGGTCAAGAAACTAACGATGTTATTGACTTGATCGCCTTTCAAAAGCCTATTTTTGATTAGTTTCGTAGGCGTGAGAGCCAGCAAGCAGAGGTCCGAAAGGACCCGAAGCGAGCCAGAGAGCAAGCTCCGGGTCCGAAGGAGAGCAGCAAGCGGAGGTCCGGAACGACCGTAGGCTTGCTATATGGCAAGCGTAGGCTCTAATAGAATAGAAAGCCGTAGCAGCAAGCAATGCGGACTCTATACGCGCGCACTAGCGCGCTCCGGCTTTCGAGCCCTAGCTTGCTCTTTGGCGCGCTTCGGGTCCCCTTTCGGACCTCCGCTTGCTGGGGAGGAAGGACCCTACGCGCGCTAGCAAGAAAAGAATCCGCGCGCTCCGGCTTTCTATCTCAAGCCTACGCTTGCCCGAGAGCAAGCCTACGGTCCTTCCTCCCCAGCAAGCGGAGGTCCGAAAGGAGCCTACGCAGCAAGCGAGAAAACGGAGCGCGCACTAGCGCGCTCTTTCGAGCCTCCGCTTGCTCTTTGGCGCGCTTCGCTTCCAGCGCCTACGCTTGCTGGCTCTCAAGCCTCCGCGCGCGTCTGCGCTCTCCCTTTTCTCGAGAGCGTCTGCGCGCATACCCCGTTTTCTCGCAGGCTCTCAATCCGTCACGCTTTTTTTTCTCGCTAGTGCGCTCTCCGTTTTCTCGA